ATAGGCTCTGGTTGTTCGCCGTTCAATAATTCTTGTTTAGACAGTTAATATCATCCATACATAGTGTTTTGATCTAAGATTTCAATTCTTCCATCTTTCAGCAGTAGCATATTGTTCCATGGAGCTAAGATCCAAAATATGGAATAATCAAGTCTTTCCACGACCCTACCACCCGGCCAATTCTGTTCCACTTAATCCTTTTTCATGGCCGCATATCTTTACGGATAAGTAATAGGAAACCTTTCTCCTGTTACACGAATCAAAGGTTTCATTTCATCCGGGAAAAGCCATCTCTTTCTCAACAATGTCTTTGTCATTTGATCCAATAGCGTTCCGTTAGATAGGAACAGATTTGATAAATACCGATAACTCTCGGATAGGGTATTAGAACGGAAAGATCCATTAGATAATGAACTATTGGTTCTAAGCCATCTCTGGCGATGAATCAACAATTCGAAGTGCTTTTCTTGCGTATTCTTGATGAACCAGCATTTATACATAGATGTAGGAGGATGTGTTTGGGAAGTAATAAGCCCCTTTGACATCTCTTCATCCGCAAAGAATTCTCGACGGGAAAAGACAGAGACAAGGGGCGGATCCTTGAATAGGAAAAACAATGGATCCGCAGGGTCCCAAATGAATTGGCTTATTCGAAAAAAGCCCTGTTCTTTGGAAGATCTATCTCGTGTCTGGTACTGCGTGGTTCCACTCTGCAAGAACTCCGAATCATTATCTTGAAGCTCACCCTCTTTATGATAAACGATCCGTTTGCCCCGAAATGACCCGGCCCAATAGGGAAATCCCAATTCAGTGGGCCTTTCGATACAATCAAATAGATTGCCACAAGGGCGCCATATTCTAGGAGCCCAAACTATGTGATTGAATAAATCCTCCTCTATCTGTTGCGGGTCAAGGACTCCTTCCCCTTCCGCTTCTTCAAACTCCGATTCGTATTTTTCATATAGAAATCCCCGATCAACGATAGAACAAGATCCATTTCGCATCATATCTAACTGATTCCTTGGTTCGGACCGAAGAAGTAATGTCACTCGATTATTATCAAACTGGCTGCAATCTTTTTCTGTCCGTGAGGATCCCACCAGAGCACCTTCTACTTCTAATAGACCATGAACTAGTAATAGACCATGAACTAGATCAGAATCATTCTCAACGAAGCCATAAGAAGTGATCCCATTTTTTTCATCGGGTCCGGGCGAAGACCAAAGATCTTGAGCGACCGATCCGGCGGAACAACTCAAAAGATAAAGAAGTATCGTTAATTTCTTCATGCTCGTTCCAAGTTCGAAGTACCATTTGTACAAATAAGAATCCCCTTCCTTACATGATTTCTTCTTGATATAGATAGATATAGGATCTATAGGGCAATTACTTAGAAGTATATTTTGTGCAACAGCCCTTCCTATCTGATAGAAAAGGATTTCATGATCCTGAACCGATCTTACCTGGGATCGCAAATCCCAAGTTTGTCTATGAAGAGCTAATCTAATTGTATTAGTTTCTATAATTGATTTCTTCTGTGTAATACTGATTGATAGGGCCTCATTGATAAGTGCTACAAGATCTCGTACATTGGAACCCATGGTTATGGACCCGAATCCATTAGTATGGAACATTTTCTTTTCCAAGTAAAATCCCCTAGTATATGAAAGAATGAAAAAGTGCTTTCGTTGTTGTGGAATAAGAAGCCTTCGTATCTTAATGCATGTATTTAATTTATTCGGAGCTATTAGAGCGGGATCCACTTTTTGGGGAATATGAGTCGAAGCAATAACAAGAATATTTCTAGTAGAACATCTTTCACAATCCCCGGAGAGATAGTTCTCTAATAGACCGAGGGATAAGTAATTCGACTCATTCACATACAGATCATGAATGTTTGGAATCCATATTATGCAAGGAGACATTGCTTTTGCTAATTCGAATTGAAGGGTGATATCAAATTCAAATCGGTCTATTTTCGGCATCATCATATACATAGTTAGCACATTCGTCATGGTTAGCAGCTCTGTATCAAGGTCATCATCAATATCGTCACTATCATCAATATCGATATCGTCACTATGATCAATATCGTAAATAAAAGAATCTTTAGACTTGTCATCCAGGAACTTGTTTGGAAATACCGTAATGAAAGGAACATAGGAGTTTGTCGCTAGGTATTTGACCAAATAGGATCGTCCAGTTCCTATAGAACCTATCACTAAAATACCCCTAGAAGGAGATAGGGCTAAGCGGAGCGAAAAGGGTTTTTCATGAGATGGGAAATGAAAACTATTAGCCCCACACGAGGTTTGTGAATAAGTGATTGTATGATAATGAGCAAGGAATATCCGTCTTTCTGCTAAATAGGATCTATTTAACTCATAATTCATTAGATACTTTTTATGAATGTCAACTAAGTATCGTAAGTAAATTGATCCCGGTTGTTCAATCATTTGATAACCAGAGTCATTTTTGGATAAATGATAACTATGGGTCAGACTCAATAGAATTTGATCAATCCTTTTTTCTGTCGTTAAGGTGGAGAACTGAACCAAGAATTCTCTTTCTTCATCATCAATCGAATCATTGTTCGCGACCCAGGATTCTATTCTATCATCAATCCAATCACCGTTCACGTTTTTTCTTTTTCTTATCAATGAATAGAGCCCTTTACTTGTACGACTTAGATGTCTCGTATTTCTCGAAAAAGTGATTCGATTGATGGGATTTGGTATGATACTTATGAGATCGATGGGATTGATATTCAAATATTTCTTCTTAGAACGTATTGATTTGACCCCATAAGCGGGACCCCCACCCCATAGCATGTTGCCACCAGAAGCAGAACCCCGTATTTCTTCCAGAGAATCTCCTAATTGTTCCAGAGCAACTAGAAAGAGATTCTTTAACCAGAAAGAATTCAGTTCAGATGTAGGATACCTATCCAGAAGTTTTCGCAACTCAATCATGTATGATGGAATCATCAAAGACTTGATCTTTTCTAACTCTGTCTGTAACTCACTAGAGGCTCGGGAAACAAAGAGAAGATGTATACGAACGAGATATCCAGCAACAAGAAGAAGGAAAAGGATTGAATAGAGGAACTCCCGAGCATTTTTTGATCTCAGATATGCCCATATGAATGGAACGAGTGACTCATTATTTCGATGAATCATTTCTTCGGACAGAGGAAGATTCTGTAAACATTTACTCGAAATCTCACTTATCAGAGTCCATTGTGGAAGAATCTTCTGAGGAATTGGCCATGATATATCCGATCCATGCATAATATCATGAAAAATGGATACAAATTTTTGACTGCTACTTAGTATCGGCAATGGGTCTGAAAAAGTATCTAAAAAGGTGAAATTTAGATATTTGCACCCTGTCGAAGTAAGGAACCATGGCATATATGTTTGGAACAGATCCCATTTTGAGAGATTTGAAAAAGCATTATCTCGTTGAAAGGTTCTATACATCTGCCCTTTCTCAACGCATTTCTTTAGACAAAGACTCTGTTTTTTCCTCTTTCCGGATGGTAAATCTTTCTCAGAACATGGAGTGTGAATCAAACTCATGTTTGAATTGAAACCAAGATACTGATACAAGTTCTTCCCTTCTGAATCAGATAGATTCATATCTGAAAGAGGCTGACAATAAGTTCTTTCCAAATTGACTATTTGTTCCTCTGTTAGAGGTGTTGCAGAAATGTCTGCGATCGAGTAAATAGCTCTACGAACGAATGGATCGGATCGAATTGGAAAATGGAAAGATTTGTACAAGTTATACGTTTCGTTACCACTTTGTGGAAAATCGTTAGGTATGAATATGTCAGATACCTGTGACTCAACTGGCGAAATAGTCTCTCTCTCCAAAAAAATATGTTTTTTTTTATCGACGCACAAAGAAAATATCTTGTTGCGAATGAACAAGATATTGAGGAATTGTCCATATGTAAGATCATAATTATTGATACGGATACGGGGCTTTTCCACATAAAAAGGAAATCTTTTGTTACAATAGAACCAGAAGTGATGTGGATCATTCAAGAATCGAAGTCGATTTGCTTTATAAAAAGAAGATATCAATGAACTTCTATGAAATGGTTTCACGGGATTCAGCCAATTGTCTCGATCCTGGGATATTATTGAGAAATAGGAATCCGCAAAGGGTTTCCTGCGATTATTTCTAGTATGGAATGAGTCAATCATCCACTTTGGTATCTTTTTGAACAAAAATGGTAATATTGTTTCTCCATTGATCAAGAATTTAGGTCTTTGGGAATTATCATGATCATCCAATAAGAAGGGTTTCAATTTATTCAAATGAACGATTTGAACACCTATTGATTCTAACAACTGATTGCGGAGTTGTGGACCTTTCAATTCATAGATGTGGATCTCGGACCTATGAATGGGGATATTCCCGATACTCACAAAGAAAAAGGGAAGTGACTTGGACAAAAAGGGAAGTGACTTGGACAAAAAGGGGAGTGACTTGGACAAAAAGAGAAGTGACTTGGACAAATCTTCTTTATCGATAGCCTCGGACCAATCAATCGAATATTGATTAATACGTAATCGATCGAACACTACTTGAAAACAGTTCTTCTCTTCAGAAATGAAATGTTCCAAATGTTCCTGGAGATTCTTGCTCCCACTGGACAATTTGTATCTATATGCATCAGGATCCCGATTGATGGATCTCTCGGTTCGAGAAATAAGAGGATCAAACCATTTCTTCTGACTCTTTTTCAAATTCGATAAATGTTGGTTGATCGTATATTTCATTATAGTTATATGATTCAGAGTATCATTTCCTATTTGTTGATCCCTTTGAATTCCATATTCGAGGTTGCGATCGGATCTATTCATTAAAAAGAATCGATTCGATACATTTCTTATGTACCTACGAGTGCTATATTGGATTTGAATCAGATTTCGGATCAATCTATATTGATTGACTGCCTCCATTATGTTGTTGCTAGCAAATACCGCCGTTTTTCGTTTTGGATCTTCCAAATCATTCCCGCAGTAGATCCGGACCGATTCTTTTCTGATCCTTCGATAAAAAGATTCATTCTCTTCATAAAAAAGAGGAGGTAGAATCCCAAAAAAATGCTTTTTCGATTCATCTCTGGGGTTGAATACCTTATTCCAGAATTTTTTTTGATCTAACCCGTAGGAATCAATAGAAAAGGCAAATCCCCTATGATACACCAGATCCGGCCCGGTTATTGATAGAGTGAATAGATCTGCCATTTCTTGAAATCTTTCTTCTGAGTCAAAATCGTGGTGTAACGTGTATCCCCCTTTGTTCCGGTCATGGAATAGATGAAATAAATCCAAAAATGGATTTTTGTTCAAGAATGAAATCTTATTGGAACTGTCCATATCTGGTTCATCCTTCGGAACCATACCAGATCCCGGATCTGAGGAAATAGGATGAATTGAGACGATATTTTGTAAATACGTAATTATCTTGAATATGTCAACCATTTCTTTATTTTCCGATCGCCTGGAAGGAACAAAAGAAAGATCTTGTTTTTTCTTCAACAATTTCTGATCCCTAGCGGACCTCTCAATAGGATTCGAACCCAGATGAAGTTCTGACCATCTGTCAGAGAAAAAAGAACGAATTGATCTTGTAGGATTCCCAAGAAAATCTTCTATTTCTTCCGGAAGCGGATGATTATTCATCTGCTTCTCACCTTTCGTGAATAGCCGGGACATTGAGTAAGATCCAAAAAGGCATTTCGGGGATCGATCTGATTCTATCTCTGTTCCTTCCGTTTGAAGAAAGGAAGGATCCCAAAGAATCGATCTTTCTTTTACTTTTAGTTGCTGAATCTCTCTTTGATCGATCAATGTGTGATATTCGGGATCCTCATTTCTAATGGAATCGAAATGATCTCTGGATTGATCAGAAGATCCTTTCAATTGGCTAGAATCCGTTACTTGAACGAAAATGGATCTTGTGGAATCATATTGAATATTTGACAATACATTCCGTACCTTGCTAAAAAACCGATCCTTGTTTACCAACCACACATTGTCTAACCAAATCCAATTCTCTCTCGATACGTTCCTCAAAAAATCCGATTCGTGCTGATTCTTTCCCCAACTAACGAAGAGACCTTGGCGGAATTGCCACATATGATATTGAGCACAATTTTGCAAAGAAATACCCCACTTGTTTCTCGAGAAGAGACGGGAAACACGCCCAATATCATTTGATTGAATAGTTGCCTCAGCTCCTTGTTGTTTGAAGAAACCCCACCCTTCAATCGGTCTTTTTTCACGAAAAGCAGACATGAGATAACAAATCAAGTCTTTCCCTAAGACTTCGAATAGCTGTCCCAAATTCAAGTTGATTATGTTTCGCTTCTTCCTCGGAGAAAGACGATCAAACAATTCCCAATCATGGCCCTTGCGGGTCGGATCATCCGTATACGTATAGTATAAAAAAAGAAACTCCAGATATTTGCTATCTTTCTCTTTGAATGAGATCTCAATTCCAGCTACGGTTTCATTAGATACCTTACAACTAGAATCCCTCTTTTTCCCGATCCGGTTCCTCCACCACCGCGAACCCCGGTTAGATTCAGGCATGATAGACTTTTTATTTATTGGGAGAACCCAAGTACTCTCTTGCGGATCCATGAAGCAACTCTCAGAAACGTTTTTCCCTTTTTGAAGATACAGGAGCGAAACAATCAACCTATTGATATTGGAAGAACGAAAAGATTCTTCCAATGTCCCATTTCTGGGTCCAATGGAATTCATAGGTATAGGAAGAAGCCCCATCAAATAGAGATTTTTTCTTTCAGCCATCTTTCGATTGTTAATACGAGATATAAGGACCGCTACTACAAGCAGTACTACACCTTTGATCGTGAAATATCGATTGCTTCTTGAACCCTGTGAATCACGTGAAAGTAGGATACTCCAAATTCGGGGGTCAAAGAGGTTCATAAAACGTTCTTGGTGGAAAAAAATGTGAGTGAAAGATCCCACTGCATCGAATTTGATCCATGAATCTAAGAAATAGTGAGAATTCTTGATCTCTCTCAATTCGAAGATCCAGGATTTGAATTGATGTCCTTTCATTGATTCCTCCTAAAGGTTTCATTTCAATTGGAATTTGGTTATTCACGATGTACGATAATCCCGGATAAGCATCCATGGCTGAATGGTTAAAGCGCCCAACTCATAATTGGCAAATTCGTAGGTTCAATTCCTGCTGGATGCACGCCAATGGGAACGTTCAATAAGTCGATTGTATTTGGCTCCAATGGAATCTCATCATCCATACATAACGAATTGGTATGGTATATTCATACCATAACATATGAACAGTAAGAACTAGAATTCTTATCGATACTGGAACTCATAGGGAAGAAAATGGATTTATGGATGGAATCAAATATGCAGTATTTACAGAAAAAAGTATCCAGTTATTGGGGAACAATCAATATACTTCTAATGTCGAATCAGGATCAACTAGGACAGAAATAAAGCATTGGGTCGAACTCTTCTTTGGTGTCAAGGTAATAGCTATGAATAGTCATCGACTCCCCCGAAAGGGCAGAAGAATGGGACCTATTATGGGACATACAATGCATTACAAACGTATGATCATTACGCTTCAACCGGGTTATTCTATTCCACCTCTTATAGAGAAAAGAACTTAAAGCAAACAAAATACTTAATAACACGGCGATACATTTATACAAAACTTCTACCCCGAGCACACGCAATGGAACCATAGACAGTCAAGTAAAATCCAATCCACGAAATAATTTGATCTATGGACAGCATCGTTGTAGTAAAGGTCGTAATGCCAGAGGAATCATTACCGCGGGGCATAGAGGGGGAGGTCATAAGCGTCTATACCGTAAAATCGATTTTCGACGGAATGAAAAAGACATATCTGGTAGAATCGTAACCATAGAATACGACCCTAATCGAAATGCATACATTTGTCTCATACACTATGGGGATGGTGAGAAGAGATATATTTTACATCCCAGAGGGGCTATAATTGGAGATACCATTGTTTCTGGTACAGAAGTTCCTATATCAATGGGAAATGCCCTACCTTTGAGTGCGGTTTGAACTATTGATTTACGTAATTGGAAGTAACCAATTAGGTTTACGACGAAACCTAGAAATCGATCACTGATCCAATTTGAGTACCTCGACTGGATAGACCTCAACAGAAAACTGTTGAGTAATGGCAGCAAGTGATTGAGTGCAGTAGTTCCTCATAGAAAATTATTGACTCTAGAGATATGGTAATATGGAGAAGACAAAATTGTTTGAAGCACGCACAGAACCGGGGCGCCCCTTGTTTCAAAGAGAGGAGGACGGGTTATTCACATTTAATTTGATGGTCAGAGGCGAATTGAAAGTTAAGCAGTGGTAATTATAAAGATCCCCCGGGGAAAAATAGAGATGTCTCCTACGTTACCCGTAATATGTGGAAGTATCGACGTAATTTCATAGAGTCATTCGGTCTGAATGCTACATGAAGAACATAAGCCAGATGACGGAACGGGGAGACCTAGGATGTAGAAAATCATAACATGAGCGATTCGGCGGATTTGGATTCCTATATATCCACTCACGTGGTACTTCATCATACGATTCATATAAGATCCATCTGTCTAGATATCATCATATACATCTAGAAAGCCGTATGCTTTGGAAGAAGCTTGTACAGTTTGGGAAGGGGTTTTCTTGAGAAAAAAGAATCTACTTCAACCGATATGCCCTTAGGCACGGCCATACATAACATAGAAATCACACTTGGAAAGGGTGGACAATTAGCTAGAGCAGCGGGTGCTGTAGCGAAACTGATTGCAAAAGAGGGTAAATCGGCCACATTAAGATTACCGTCTGGGGAAGTCCGTTTGATATCCAAAAACTGCTTAGCAACAGTCGGACAAGTGGGTAATGTTGGGGTGAACCAAAAAAGTTTGGGTAGAGCCGGATCTAAGTGTTGGCTAGGTAAGCGTCCTGTAGTAAGAGGAGTAGTTATGAACCCCGTAGACCATCCCCATGGGGGCGGTGAAGGAAGAGCCCCAATTGGTAGAAAAAAACCCACAACCCCTTGGGGTTATCCTGCGCTTGGAAGAAGAAGTAGGAAAAGGAAAAAATATAGTGATATTTTTATTCTTCGTCGCCATAAATAGGAATCTGGAAAATCCAATTTTTGGAATTTGAAATAATGTGATGGGCGAACGACGGGAATTGAACCCGCGCATGGTGGATTCACAATCCACTGCCTTGATCCACTTGGCTACATCCGCCCCTTATCTAGCTAAAGGATTTTCTCTTTTTTCTTTTTCCATTCATATCATTATTGTATTTATTCTTACCTCCATACTTAGCTCGGGATATTGGACATAGAATACCCATTTTAATAATGTAAAAAAAGGAGTAATCCGCCGTGACACGTTCACTAAAAAAAAATCCTTTTGTAGCTACTCATTTATCGAGAAAAATGGAAAAAATCAACATGAGGGCAGAGAAAGAAATAATAGTAACTTGGTCTAGGGCATCCACTATTATACCCCCAATGATCGGCCATACAATTGCGGTTCATAATGGAAAAGAACATTTACCCATTTATATAACAGATCGTATGGTGGGTCATAAATTGGGAGAATTCGCACCTACTCTAATTTTTGCAAGACATGCGAAAAGCGATAATAAATCTCGTCGTTAATTTGGATAATCTTAATATAGAAATTACTTAATATAGAAATTATAAGAAATTTCTATAACTATAAACATAAAAACTCAAGTAAACAAGTTAAGTAAAATAGGTACTTTATTATTTATGGATGGGGGATAACCTTATGGTAAAGAGAAATAACTTACGTTCAAGTACAGAAGTCAAAGTTTTAGCTCAACATATACGTATGTCTGTTTTCAAAGCACGAAGAATAATTGATCAAATTCGTGGACGTTCATACGAGGAAACACTTATGATACTAGAACTCATGCCTTATCGAGCATCTTATCCCATTTTGAAATTGGTTTATTCTGGAGCAGCAAATGCTAGTCATAACATGGACTTGAACGAAGCCGATTTATTCATTAGTAAAGCTGAGGTCAATGGAGGTACTATTGTAAAAAAGTTAAGGCCGCGGGCTCGAGGGCGTAGCTATGCCATAAAAAGACCCACTTGTTATATAACAATTGTATTGAAGGATAAATCTAAATGAAATTATTTTTAGATGCATCTTTCAATAAAAAAAATATGGATCGAAAACTAATATAAATATAACAAAAAAATATGGGACAAAAAATAAATCCACTTGGTTTCAGACTTGGTACAACCCAAAGCCATCATTCCTCTTGGTTCGCACAACCAACAAATTTTTCTGCAGGTATACAGGAAGATGAAAAAATACGGAATTGTATAAAGAACTATGTACAAAAAAATAAGAGAGCATCCTCTGGTTTTGAAGGAATTGCACGTATAGGAATTCAAAAAAGAATTGATTTGATCCAAGTAATAATCTATATTGGATTCCCAAATTTATTAATAGAGGGCCGAACGCGAGGAATCGAAGAATTACAAATGAATGTACAAAAAGAGTTTCACTCCGTGAACCGAAGACTCAACATTTCTATCACAAGAATTGAAAAACCTTATGGACAACCTAATATTCTTGCAGAATATATAGCCTTACAATTACAAAATAGAGTTTCGTTTCGAAAAGCAATGAAAAAAGCCATTGAATTGGCTGAACAGACGGATACAAAAGGAATTCAAGTGCAAATTGCAGGGCGTATCGACGGAAAAGAAATTGCACGTGTTGAATGGATCAGAGAGGGTAGAGTTCCCCTACAAACAATTCGCGCTAAAATTGATTATTGTTCTTATACAACTCGAACTATTTATGGAGTATTAGGCATCAAAATTTGGATATTTGTAGACGACAAATAATGGACTCTTATCTATCTTGCCATTGTGGCCGACGATAAAACAAAAAGAGACAAACTGTTTCATTTTTTTTTGTAAATAAAAAAAAAAATGAACAATTCTTATTCTATAAGGCTGAATAAAAATTCAAATTAGATTGACCCTTTGGTATAATTGCTATGCTTAGTGTGTGACTCGTTAGTTTTTCTTTAGAGTTTCTAGTTTATTTGGAGTTCAAAAAAAAAAAGACTGAACTCTATAACTTAGTAACCATATAAACTAATAACCAACTTATTGCTTCGTATTGTCGAGATTCCAAGAAACAGTCACTATATGACTAGATCGATCATATAGTTGTAGCAACTGCAATTTTTTGCAAAAAAAAAAATAATAAAGAAATATAAATCTGATTATCGGTTGTAAAGCAAAAAGAAGGGGATGTGGATAAATGGAAAAATGATAGAAAGTAAAGAACAAAAATATCAATGATATATGATTCCAATATGTATGGTCTATGAATCATTTGAAAAATCAAAAACGGCGGTGTGATAAAGCATCAATACTGAACTGACAAAAGAGCCCAGGGTTAATCAAAACTGAGGAGATTAACTCGGGAACGAATTTAGTCGGGGGCTCCATTGCAGCGATCAGGCCTAATCATTAATAGAGAAGCTATTGGAACGACAGAACCCATGAATACATAGGATTCCATTGAAAAGGAATCCTGATAATTCAATTCATTGGATAGGATGGCGGAACATGCCAAGAACAAATTTATTTTTCGGAAAGGTCGTGGATTAACCTCCCGAATGAAAGAGGAAAGAGTAAATATTCGCCCGCGAAACCTTGATTTTTTATTTATTATTATTTATTAGATTACAATATTTTAGCCCGATTTGATAGGAGTAATTCGTTATGTTATAAAAAAAGAATAAGCATTATCTAGATAAAATAAATATACAAGCCCAGCTGTATATCTTGTATATATAGCTTACTAGATAGCCAATGAAATATCAATAAATCCCATTACATGAAATTACATTAAGTATATCCATTTATTAAATACACACGTATCCATAATATTATTAAATTGGAATCATTTCATTCGCGAGGAGCTGGATGAGAAGAAACTCTCATGTCCGGTTCTGCAGTAGAGATGTAATTAAGAAACAACCATCAACTATAACCCCAAAAGAACCAGATTTCGTAAACAACATAGAGGAAGAATGAAGGGAATGTCTTGTCGAGGCAATCATATATGTTTCGGTAAATATGCTCTTCAGGCACTTGAACCCACTTGGATCACGGCTAGACAAATAGAAGCCGGACGAAGAGCAATAACACGATATGCCCGTCGGGGTGGAAAAATATGGGTACGTATATTTCCCGACAAACCTGTTACAATAAGACCTACAGAAACGCGTATGGGTTCAGGTAAAGGATCCCCTGAATATTGGGTATCTGTTGTTAAGCCGGGCCGAATACTTTACGAGATGGGCGGAGTATCAGAAACCATAGCTAGAGCAGCTATTAAAATAGCTGCGTGCAAGATGCCTATAAAAACTCAATTCCTTATTGCAAGATAAGGATATAGAAATAAAAAAAGTATATTAAGGACAAAATCGCGTTTATGGGCAGACAATATTTCTTTTTTCCCTTATCCTTTGCATTGAAATAACAGATAAAAAAAAAAAAAACGATATGATTCAACCTCAAACCCTTTTGAATGTAGCAGATAACAGCGGGGCTCGAAAATTGATGTGTATTCGAATCCTAGGCGCTGGCAATCACCGATATGCTCATATTGGTGACGTGATTGTTGCCGTAATTAAAGAAGCAGTACCCAATATGCCTCTAGAAAGATCAGAAGTAATTAGGGCTGTAATTGTGCGTACGTGTAAAGAACTTAAACGTGACACCGGTATGATAATACGATATGACGACAATGCCGCGGTTGTTATTGATCAAGAAGGAAATCCAAAAGGAACTCGAGTTTTTGGCGCGATCGCCCGGGAATTGAGACAGTTGAATTTTACTAAAATAGTTTCATTAGCCCCAGAGGTATTATAAATATAAAATATACTAGTAGACTATAGTAAGATTTCTGAACCGGTGGATTGTGTTTCACGTATATACTTTGTAATATTAATGTAATATTAATAATGTAAGAAAATAATTTAATAATGTAATAAAATAATTCAATAAAAATATATATATAGAACAAAGAAAAAACATGTTGATTATATCCAAATTAGGGGTAACTATAAATTATAGTTCGTCATGGGTAAAGATACTATTGCCGATATAATAACTGCTATAAGAAATGCTAACATGGAAAAAAAAGGAACAGTTCGAATAGCATCTACTAATATAACCGAAAACATTGTCAAAATACTTCTACGAGAAGGTTTTATTAAAAACGTTCGAAAACATCAGGAAAATAACAAATATTTCTTGGTTTCAACCCTGATCCAGAGAAGAACTATGAAAGGAATATATAGAACCATTTTAAAGCGTATCAGCCGGCCTGGTCTACGAATTTATTCGAACTATCAACGCATTCCTAAGATTTTAGGCGGAATGGGGATTGTAATTCTTTCTACTTCTCGCGGTATAATGACAGATCGAGAAGCTCGACTAGAACAAATTGGTGGAGAAATTTTGTGTTATATATGGTGATTGCCCCCTTCTGGTATACTAATCTTATCTCTAACTTCCCTTTTATTCTTGAAATGGAGAGGAAAAGTGAGTTATATAACCTTTCTCCCATTAGTTGATACTTCAAGAGGTTGCCCGGAATGAAAGAACAAAAAAGGATTCATGAGGTTTTAATAAGCGAATCACTTCCCAACGGCATGTTCCTCCAGATACGTTTAGATAATGAGGATCTAATTCTGGTTATGTTTCAGGGAAAACCCGACACAGTTTTATACGAATACTACGCAGGAAATAGAGTCAAAATCGAAGTAAGTCGTTATGATTCAACCAAAAGGTGTACAATTTATAGACTTTACAACAAAGATTCGAACGAGTAGGTTATTTTTTACACAATTATGTTTGTCGAGATACAATTCGAAGTGAAAAAATGGAAGAAATTTCTTTTCTTCAAAGTAGTAAATTAAGAATTGAATTGGGGTAAGGAATGAAAAATATGAAAATAAGAGCTTCTGTTCGTAAGATTTGTGAAAAGTGTCGCCTGATCCGTAGGCGTGGGCGAATTATAGTGATTTGTTCCAATCCGAGACATAAACAGCGACAAGGATAATCTTTTTGAAAACCTTTTGTTTATCTTTTATAAAGTAAAGGAAGGTTTTACATGAAATGGATATCTCCATATCTTTCTGTATATTTCTGACTCATATTTATGAGATGATAAAATATGACAAAACCTATACCAAGACTTGTTTCACGTAAGAATGGACGCCTTAGTTCACGTAAGAATGGACGTAGAATACCAAAAGGAGTTATTCATGTTCAAGCGAGTTTCAACAATACTATTGTAACTGTTACAGATGTGCGAGGCCGGGTAGTATCTTGGGCCTCCGCCGGCACTTCCGGATTCAAAGGCACAAGAAGAGGGACACCCTATGCTGCTCAAGCAGCAGCAGTAAATGCTGTTCGTACAGTAGTTGATCAGGGTATGCAACGAGCAGAAGTTATGATAAAGGGCCCCGGTCTCGGAAGAGATGCAGCATTACGAGCCATTCGTAGAAGTGGTATACTATTAAGTTTCGTACGTGATATAACACCTATGCCACATAATGGATGTCGACCCCCTAAAAAAAGACGTGTGTAGAGATAAGAATTAAACGGATTTCAAGAGAAATAAATGACTCAATGATCTGATCAAATAATATATTCATAGTATGGTTCGAGAGGAAGTAGCAGGATCCACTCGAACACTACAGTGGAAGTGTGTTGAATCAAGAGTAGACAGTAAGCGTCTTTTTTATGGTCGTTTCATTCTGTCCCCGCTTATGAAAGGTCAAGCCGATACCATAGGCATTGCCATGCGAAGGGCTTTACTTGGAGAAATAGAAGGAACGTGTATCACACGCG